AATGATAAGCACTTTTTTTATTTTTTGCGTATAGCATACATATTTATTTATATTGTATAACATATTTAGATATTTAGATTGTATATATGTATATTAAATACAAATACATAAGTATATTAAGTATATAAAGTATAAGAAATGAACTTAACGACGAGATTTATTATCGTTTCTTGCGTGTCTCGTAAAAGACAGAGTAGGTGCAAATTCTCCCAATTTGTGACCCACCATACGATCCGTTATATAAATAGGTAAATGTTCCTTTCCATTATGAATAGCGATTGTATGGCCAATCATTGTGGGTATAATGGTGGATGCCCGAGACCAAGTTACTATTATTTCTTTCTCTTCCCTCGTGTTGAGTTTTTCAATTTTTGCCGATAAATGATTAGCTACAAAAGGGTTTTTTTTTAGTGAACGTGTCATGTCACAGTGTATTACTCCTTTTTTTTACATTTTTTATTTTTAAGATTGGCATTCTATGTCCAATATCTCGATCTAAGTTAAGTATGGAGGTCAGAATAAATACAATAATGATGAATGGAAAAAAGAGAAAATCCTTTAGCTAGAAAAGGGGCGGATGTAGCCAAGTGGATCAAGGCAGTGGATTGTGAATCCACCATGCGCGGGTTCAATTCCCGTCGTTCGCCCATTACATTTTTTTCAAATAAAAAAAAAATTCTATTTTCAATATTCCTATTTACGGCGACGAAGAATAAAACTATCACTATATTTTTTCCTTTTCCTACTTCTTCTTCCAAGCGCAGGATAACCCCAAGGGGTTGTGGGTTTTTTTCTACCAATTGGGGCTCTCCCCTCACCGCCCCCATGGGGATGGTCTACAGGGTTCATAACTACTCCTCTTACTACAGGACGCTTACCTAGCCAACACTTAGATCCGGCTCTACCCAAACTTTTTTGGTTCACCCCAACATTACCCACTTGTCCGACTGTTGCTAAGCAGTTTTTGGATATCAAACGGACTTCCCCAGATGGTAATCTTAATGTGGCCGATTTACCTTCTTTTGCTATCAGTTTCGCTACAGCACCTGCTGCTCTAGCTAATTGTCCACCCTTTCCAAGTGTAATTTCTATGTTATGTATGGCCGTGCCTAAGGGCATATCGGTTGAAGTGGATTCTTCTTTTTTATCAATAAAAACCCCTTCCCAAACTGTACAAGCTTCTTCCAAAGCATACGGCTTTCTAGATGTATATGATGATATCTAGACAGATGGATCTTATATAAATCGTATGATGAAGTACCACATGAGTGGATATATAGGAATCCAAATCTGCTGAATCATTCATGTTATGATCTTCTACATCCTAGGTCTCCCCGTTCCGTCATCTGGCTTATGTTCTTCATGTAGCATTCAGACCGAATGACTCTATGAAATTACGTCGATACTTCCACATATTATGGGTAACGTAGGAGACATCTCTCTTTTTCCCCGGGGGTATCTTAATTACCACTGCTTAGCTTTCAATTCGCCTCTGACCATCAAATTAAATGTGAATAACCCGTCCTCCTCTCTTTGAAACAAGGGGCGCTTCCGGTTCTGTGCGTGCTTCAAACAATTTTGTCTTCTCCATATTACCATATATCTAGAGTCAATAATTTTCTATGATGAACTACTGAACTCAATCACTTGCTGCCGTTACTCAACAGTTTTCTGTTGAGGTCTATCCCGTAGAGGTGCTCAAATTGGATCAGTGATCGATTTCTAGGTTTCGTCGTAAACCTAATTGGTTACTTCCAATTACGTAAATCAATAGTTCAAACCGCACTCAAAGGTAGGGCATTTCCCATTGATATAGGAACTTCTGTACCAGAAACAATGGTATCTCCAATTATAGCCCCTCTGGGATGTAAAATATATCTCTTCTCACCATCCCCATAGTGTATGAGACAAATGTATGCATTTCGATTAGGGTCGTATTCTATGGTTACGATTCTACCAGATATGTCTTTTTCATTCCGTCGAAAATCGATTTTACGGTATAGACGCTTATGACCTCCCCCTCTATGCCGTGCGGTAATGATTCCTCTGGCATTACGACCTTTACTACAACGATGCTGTCCATAGATCAAATTATTTCGTGGATTGGATTTCACTTGACTGTTTACGGCTCCATTGCGTGTGCTCGGGGTAGAAGTTTTGTATAAATGTATCGCCGTGTTATTAAGTATTTTGCTTTAAGTTCTTTTCTCTATAAGAGGTGGAATAGAATAACCCGATTCAAGCGTAATGATCATACGTCTGTAATGCATTGTATGTCCCATAATAGGTCCCCTTCTTCTACCCTTTTCCGGGAGTCGATGACTATTCATAGCTATTACCTTGACACCAAAGAAGAGTTCGACCCAATGCTTTATTTCTGTCCTAGTTGATCCTGATTCGACATTAGAAGTATATTGATTGTTCCCCAATAACCGAATACTTTTTTCTGTAAATACTGCATATTTGATTCCATCCATAAATCCATTTTCTTCCCTATGAGTTCCAGTATCGATAAGAATTCTAGTTCTTACTGTTCATATGTTATGGTATGAATATACCATACCAATTCGTTATGGATGGATGATGAGATTCCATTGATACAGAGCCAATTCCAATAGACTTATTAAACGTTCCCATTGGCGTGCATCCAGCAGGAATTGAACCTACGAATTTACCAATTATGAGTTGGGCGCTTTAACCATTCAGCCATGGATGCTTAACTTAACACATCATATATTGTAAATAAACAAATTCCAATTGGGATGCTTAACTTAACACATCATATATTGTAAATAAACAAATTCCAATTGGGATGCTTAACTTAACACATCATATATTGTAAATAAACAAATTCCAATTGGGATGCTTAACTTAACACATCATATATTGTAAATAAACAAATTCCAATTGGGATGCTTAACTTAACACATCATATATTGTAAATAAACAAATTCCAGTTCAAATACAATCTTCGCCGGAGGAGGTCTAAATATCAATGAAGAGACATCAATTCAAATCCTGGATCGTCGAATTGAGAGAGATATTGAGAGAGATCAAGAATTCTCACTATTTCTTAGATTCATGGATCAAATTCAATTCAGTGGGATCTTTCACTCACATTTTTTTCCATCAAGAACGCTTTATGAAACTTTTTGACCCCCGAATTTGGAGTATCCTACTTTCACGCGATTCGCAGGGTTCAACAAGCAATCGATATTTCATGATCAAAGGTGTAGTACTGCTTGTAGTAGCGGTCCTTATATCTCGTATTAACAATCGAAAGATGGTCGAAAGAAAAAATCTCTATTTGATGGGGCTTCTTCCTATACCTATGAATTCCATTGGACCTGGAAATGAGACATTGGAAGAATCTTTTTGGTCTTCCAATATCAATAGGTTGATTGTTTCGCTCCTGTATCTTCCAAAAGGGAAAAAGCTTTCTGAGAGTTGTTTCATGGATCCGCAAGAAAATACTTGGGTTCTCCCAATAAATCAAAAGTGTATCATGCCTGAATCTAACCGGAGTTCACGGTGGTGGAGGTGGGGGAAGCGGATCGGAAAAAAAAGGGATTCTAGTTGTAAGATATCTAATGAAACCGTAGCAGGAATTGAGATCTCATTCAAAGAGAAAGATAGCAAATATCTGGAGTTTATTTTTTTATCCTATACGGATGATCCGATCCGCAAGGACCATGATTGGGAATTGTTTGATTGTCTTTCTTCGAGGAAGAAGCGAAACATAATCAACTTGAATTCGGGACAGCTATTCGAAATCTTAGGGAAAGACTTGATTTCTTATCTCATGTCTGCTTTTCGTGAAAAAAGACCAATTGAAGGGGAGGGTTTCTTCAAACAACAAGGAGCTGAGGCAACTATTCAATCAAATGATATTGAGCATGTTTCCCATCTCTTCTCGAGAAACAAGTGGGGTATTTCTTTGCAAAATTGTGCTCAATTTCATATGTGGCAATTCCGCCAAGATCTCTTCGTTAGTTGGGGGAAGAATGAGCACGAATCGGATTTTTTGAGGAACGTATCGAGAGAGAATTTGATTTGGTTAGACAATGTGTGGTTGGATCGGTTTTTTAGCAAGGTACGGAATGTATTGTCAAATATTCAATATGATTCCACAAGATCAAGATCTATTTTCGTTCAAGTAAGGGATTCTAGCCAATTGAAAGGATCTTCTGATCAATCCATAGATCATTTCGATTCCATTAGAAATGAGGATTCAGAATATCCCACATTGATCGATCAAACAGAGATTCAGCAACTAAAAGAAAGATCGATTCTTTGGGATCCTTCCTTTCTTCAAACGGAACGAACAGAGATAGAATCAGATCAATTCCCGAAATGCCTTTTTGGATCTTCCTCAATGTCCCGGCTATTCACGGAACGTGAGAAGCAGATGAATAATCATCTGCTTCCGGAAGAAATCGAAGAATTTCTTGGGAATCCTACAAGATCAATTCGTTCTTTTTTCTCTGACAGATGGTCAGAACTTCATCTGGGTTCGAATCCTATTGAGAGGTCCACCAGAGATCAGAAATTTTTGAAGAAAAAACAAGATGTTTCTTTTGTCCCTTCCAGGCGAGCGGAAAATAAGGAAATGGTTGATATATTCAAGATAATTACGTATTTACAAAATACCGTCTCAATTCATCCTATTTCATTCTTGAACAAAAATCCATTTTTTGATTTATTTCATCTATTCCATGACCGGAACAAAAGGGGATACACGTTACACCACGATTTTGAATCAGAAGAGAGATTTCAAGAAATGGCAGATCTATTCACTCTATCAATAACCGAGCCGGATCTGGTGTATCATAGGAGATTTGCCTTTTCTATTGATTCCTACGGGTTGGATCAAAAAAAATTCTTGAATCAGGTATTCAACTCCAGAGATGAATCGAAAAAGAAATCTTTATTGGTTCTACCTCCTCTTTTTTATGAAGAGAATGAATCTTTTTATCGAAGGATCAGAAAAAAATCGGCCCGGATCTACTGCGGGAATGATTTGGAAGATCCAAAACGAAAAACAGCGGTATTTGCTAGCAACAACATAATGGAGGCAGTCAATCAATATAGATTGATCCGAAATCTGATTCAAATCTATGGGTACATAAGAAATGTATCTAATCGATTCTTTTTAATGAATAGATCCGATCACAACTTCGAATATGGAATTCAAAGGGATCAAATAGGAAATGATACTCTGAATCATATAACTATAATGAAATATACGATCAACCAACATTTATCGAATTTGAAAAAGAGTCAGAAGAAATGGTTTGATCCTCTTATTTCTCGAACCGGGAGATCCATGAATCGGGATCCTGATGTATATAGATACAAATGGTCCAATGGGAGCAAGAATTTCCAGGAACATTTCCTTTCTGAACAGAAGAACCATTTTCAAGTAGTGTTCGATCGGTTACGTATTAATCAATATTCGATTGATTGGTCCGAGGTTATAGACAAACAAGATTTGTCTAAGTCACTTCGTTTCTTTTTGTCCAAGTCACTTCGTTTCTTTTTGTCCAAGTCACTTCTCTTTTTGTCCAAGTCACTTCCCCTTTTCTTTGTGAGTATCGGGAATACCCCCATTCATAGGTCCGAGATCCACATCTATGAATTGAAAGGTCCGAATGATCAACTCCGCAATCAGTTGTTAGAATCAATAGGTGTTCAAATCGTTCATTTGAATAAATTGAAACCCTTCTTATTGGATGATCATGATACTTCCAAAAGACCGAAATCCTTGATCAATGGAGGAACAAGATTACCATTTTGCTTCAAAAAGATACCAAAGTGGGTGATTGACTCATTCCATACTAGAAATAATCGCAGGAAATCCTTTGATAACACGGATTCCTATTTATCAATGATATTCCATGATCGAGACAATTGGCTGAATCCCGTGAAACCATTTCATAGAAGTTCATTGATATCTTCTTTTTATAAAGCAAATCCACTTCGATTCTTGAATGATCCAAATCGCTTCTGGTTCTATTGTAACAAAGGATTCCCTTTTTATGTGGAAAAGACCCGTATCAATAATTATGATCCTACATATGGACAATTCCTCACTATCTTGTTCATTCGCAACAAAATATTTTCTTCGTGCGTCGGTAAAAAAAAACATATTTTTGGGGAGAGAGAGACTATTTTGTCAATCGAGTCACAGGTATCTGACATATTTATACCTAACGATTTTACACAAAGTGGTGACGAAAGGTATAACTTGTACAAATTTTTCCATTTTCCAATTCGATCCGAGCCATTCGTTCGTAGAGCTATTTACTCGATCGCAGACATTTATACAACACCTCTAACAGAGGAACAAATAGTTAATTTTGAAAGAACTTATTGTCAGCCTCTTTCAGATATGAATCTATCTGATTCAGAAGGGAAGAACTTGCATGAGTATCTCAGTTTCAATTCAAACATGGATTTGATTCACACTCCATGTTCTGAGAAGGATTTCCCATCTGGAAAGAGGAAAAAAAAACGGAGTCTTTCTCTAAAGAAATGCGTTGAGAAAGGGCAGATGTATAGAACCTTTCAACGAGATAGTGCTCTTTTCAATCTCTCAAAATGGAATCTCTTCCAAACATATATGCCATGGTTCCTTACTTCGACAGGGTGGAAATATCTAAATTTCACCACCCTTTTAGAGATTTTTTCAGAACCATTGCCGATACTAAGGATACTAAGTAGCAGGCACAAATTTGTATCCGTTTTGAGAGATATTATGCATGTATCAGATATATCATGGCCAATTCCTCAGAAGATTCTTCCACAATGGACTCTGACTCTGAAAAGTAAGATTTCGAGTCTGATAAGTGAGATTTCGAGTAAGTGTTTCCAGAATCTCCTTCTGTCCGAAGAAACGATTCATCGAAATAATGAGTCACCCGTTCCATTGATATGGACACATCTGAGATTAACAAATGCTCGGGAGTTCCTCTATTCAATCCTTTTCCTTCTTCTTGTTGCTGGATATCTCGTTCGCATACATCTTCTCTTTGTTTCCCGAGCCTCTAGTGAGTTACAGACAGAGTTAGAAAAGATCAAATCTTTGATGATTCCATCATACATGATTGAGTTGCGAAAACTTTTGGATAGGTATCCTACATCTGAATCTGAACTGAATTCTTTCTGGTTAAAGAATCTCTTTCTAGTTGCTCTGGAACAATTAGGAGATTTTCTGGAAGAAATACGGGTTTCTGCTTCTGGTGGCAACATGCTATTGGTTGGTGGTTCCGCTTATGGGGTCAAATCAATACGTTCTAAGAAGAAATATTTGAATATCAATCTCATCGATCTCAGAAGTATCATACAAAATCCCATCAATCGAATCGCTTTTTCGAGAAATACGAGACATCTAAGTCGTACAAGTAAAGAGATCTATTCATTGATAAGAAAAAGAAAAGGGGTGAACGGTGATTGGATTGATGAGAAAATAGAATCCTGGGTCGCGAACAGTGATTTGGTTGATGATGAAGAAAGAGAATTCTTGGTTCAGTTCTCCACCTTAACGACCGAAAAAGAAAAAAGGATTGATCAAATTCTATTGAGTCTGACTCATAGTGATCATTTATCAAAGAATGACTCTGGTTATCAAATGATTGAACAACCGGGATCAATTTACTTACGATACTTAGTTGACATTCATAAAAAGTATCTAATGAATTATGAGTTCAATAGATCCTGTTTAGCAGAAAGACGGATATTCCTTGCTCATTATCAGACAATCACTTATTCACAAACCCCGTGTGGGGCTAATAGTTTTCATTTCCCATCTCATGGAAAACCCTTCTCGCTCCGTTTAGCCCTATCCCCTTCTAGGGGTATTTTAGTGATAGGTTCTATAGGAACTGGACGATCCTATTTGGTCAAATACCTAGCGACAAACTCCCATGTTCCTTTCATTACGATATTTCCGAACAACTTTCCGTATTCGTATTACAAGCCTGAAGGTTTTTTTATTGATGATAGTGATAGTGACGATAGTGATTATCGTGACGATATCGATATTGATGATAGTGACGATATTGATGATGACCTTGATCTTGATACGGAGCTGCTAGATATGACGAATGTGCTAACTATGGATATGCCGCCGAGTATATACGGATTTTATATCGATATCACCTTTCGATTCGCATTAGCAAGAGCAATGTCTCCTTGCATAATATGGATTCCAAACATTCATGATCTGTATGTGAATTACAGATCCTTCGGTCTATTACAGAACTATCTCTCCAGAGATTGTGAAAGATATTCCACTAGAAATATTCTTGTTATTGGTTCGACTCATATTCCCCAAAAAGTGGATCCCGCTCTAATAGCTCCGAATAAATTAAATACATGCATTAAGATACGAAG